AGATACGAATCCCGACCTCCGGGGATATTAAACGAACTGAAAAGGTAGTTGACTTGCTTACTCAAGAGAGTAAGGAAGGGCGCTACTTGAATTGGCAATCGTCCGCTACTTATCGTCCTGTTATACTGAGGATCGGGAATGCTCATTTCATACCTGCTTCTCATTCTCATGCTCACCAGCTTTCCTTTTCGATGTTGAAGCGGTTTCCTCCGATCTGTAAGAAAAAGTACACCCTCCTCTGTCTAATTCTGTTCGGATGGGATCAAATGAAGTCAATTGTCTGTTTGTGACGATACTGGATTATTGGGGTCATGCGAATCTCTCTTTTCTCTATTGAACTATGGAAAGCACTTATAGTATTAGTATAGTAGTGAGACGAATTCACCATTATGACTTTTGACTTTGCACTTTGCCTGCCGCAAACGAAGGCTAACCCGTTCTGGTTGTTATGACTGGCAAGAAGAAGTAGGTTATTTCAGTCTTGCTTGTGCGCTTTGGTCCTTCTTACAGAGACTCTCCTTTGCATCAGTTCTGATCAATCCAAGGTTTCTTCAACCAAACTCATCAATCACATCTAGCTTCTTCTGAGATATAAAAATCCCAGATTCAGAGTGATCAACTTCTAACCCAAACCTCAGTTTACCTAAATCCTTCATCTTCCTGTTTTTGGACAAGAGGGTTTTCAGGTTCTCAATCTCTTGCTGGTTGTTTCCGGCAATTAGCAGATCATCAACATAAATGAGAATAGCAATGAAGCAGTCCCCTCTTAGTTTGAGAAAGAGTCTCCGTCCTGAACACAGAAGGAAGGTGGGTTTGTAAATGCTTGAACTGATTGATCTAAGTGAGCTACGAGGTTAGTCTTCTAGGATCAACTTGCTTCAAAGTTCCCATTCATTTATTTGTGAATTTCAGGAATGATCCTTGTCTAATAGTATACCTTCTTCGATCTCCCGAGGAAGGACTCCCATGGAGCAGTAGGCAAGTAGTGAATCATATCCCATTCTCTAACTAGAACTCCGAGTGAGCTTTTCAGGGCTATGACGAGGTGCGAAAGGAAGCAAGGGAAGGTTTATAAATAAGAAAAAGAGTAAGGATGGAAGGAAGGCTGGTCTGAAGAAGTGGCAGCAGCATGCAACGTATTGGTGTTTCGGGAAGAAGGCTTTCAAGTCTTCTTTGGTGGGATCCGTAGTTCGTATCGTCTATTGGCTCCCAATTATCATTGCCTATCCGCTCGAAGCCTTAAAGTAAAGGACTGGGGAAGTCCATCAATACTGATCGTAGACAATTGACATTAAGTGGGAAGAGTAGACTTCAAGTATTGGACTTACGTGAGTTGGTCGGGTCAAGGGCCTGGGGCAGTCGCTACAGAGTAGGCTTGAAACCGAGCGGGAACATGGCGGGTAGTAGCCTTTAACAGTGCTGGTCTACCCCGATTTTCTTTCCCATTGAGAGGGACTGAAAGACTTGGTTTCGCCACCCCTATTTAATGAGTAGAGCTCTATTGAGAAAGACCTTGGAATTGGCCAATCACCAAGGGCGATGTTAGGTTAGCATTCTGTTATAACGAATAGAACGAACTCGAGTTCAGTTCACCGGTACGGCACAGCCGGGGGGAGCGGAGAAGGGTACAGCACAACTAGAATGTTTTTTCTGAAAGAATCCAGCATAAGCTTCCGAAAGAAGTAATGCAATTGGTTGACCCAACAAGGTAAAGGAGAGGTTCGAAGATGCTCGTAAGAGGAAGAGATCTAAGGCATCTTGAAGAAAGTCAAGCAGGAATAGATGGCCTGCCCATAGCTCTAACTAATCTTTCTACTTTGTATTAGCTTTGTTAATTGGAATTGCCCCATGCAAGCGATTCTAGCTAGCCTCTCCTTCATCGTTACCTGTTTCCAAGGCTGATGTCACCGATAGCTCTGCTTTCATTCTGATTGGCTACCAGAAGGGATAAAAACTATGCTTTGACCGGGAGGCACCTCTGCCGCCGTTACGTTGGGGAACTCTACCCTTTCCGCTGAGACGGTCAATATTGGTGAACGGGGAACGTGCTTAGTGATGATACATCAGAGAATTCCGAAGTGCTCTATGGATTGGCTCTGGGGTTGCGCATTCGATGACAATTACTGGCTTCACTACCGATCCCACGTTGAAATCTCTGCCGACTTCTCCTCGGCAATTAGGCTAGAGCTGCGAACCAAACTACACAGGCCAAAAGCGTGGGCTCTAGCGCCAGTTTAGGACCCTTCGCTAGGGATTACCCTGATTAGCATAGCATCCAAACGTGGCTTTTTCGGACCTATTTTTGAAGCAAGACTTTTGAGGCTCAATCTCCACAAAGTACCCCTCAGGTTGCATTTCCGGTCTTTTATCGCTTCCATTTAGACAGCTTAAACTCACCGGGCTTACGCCCCAGGATCCCTTACTTGAGCTGAGCTTTAGGAGAATACTTTAAAGCTAAAGCTCCATCTCTCTATAATGGGCGTTACTTCACTTCCTTTCAAACGGGCGTATACGCGGCGTTAAAGCTCTCTTCTTCTTCCCTCAGATGTCCAAACGAATCTATACTTAAGTGAGATTTTGAGACGAGCTTTCCTTAGCCGCAGCATACGTGCTGGGGGGTTTCATATCCATATGGATTCTGACTGGCTGCTCCGAGATCTGAGACAAGAGATTGATCTTTGGGGGAACTTTGAAGAGTTGGAAATGGCTAGAGATGCTTAAGGGCGCTGTTCAGGAAGTCGTTTAGCTGGTGCTTAAGTGTACCCGTGCAGCTAGTGAAAGGGCCGTAGATCGAGAGTAGAGTCCAGCCAAGGAATAGCAGTCATTCACCCATTACCATTCCCAACGTTCCCGTCATCCCTTTCATCGGCCGACTTCAGGATAGAGCTCCGCTGCTTTAAAGAGTCCACCAGCGAAGTAAAGATCTGGGTATCGTAACACAGTCTATTTGAATCTTGGGGCAAGGGGGACATCTCCATAGTTGTGACCTTCCCTACCTACTATTGGGGAAAGGGCGAATCTTCCTTGAGCTAACTAAAACTATTATTTACAAGTTATGTCATGGTGGCCCATCGCTGTCTGATAAGGCGCTTTAATACCCCGGGGAGGGGGTCCTTAAACCATTCTTGAACTCATAACAGACTCATAATAGAAAGCCTGGGTTTAGCGCTTTAAAAAGACCTATCAATAAAGAACCCGAGAAAGCATAGTTAGACAAGATATTTCTATCCCTTTGTTTAGCTATTGAGAAGGCTCCTGCTACAGCTATTCTTTCTGCTCCACTGAATTATTAGCCATCGCTTCCTTAGCTCTCCTCGCCCATCTTTGGCTGCCTGTGAGGAGGTTTATGTTGGACCTCTGCCATGTCTGCTTCTGATACAGGTGTGTTTTGTTCTTCACCATCAGTCCTCCTCTTCTTGTTGGAGGGGATTTCTATTCTATTCTTGAAGCTGAACAAGCAACTAAGAAAGCGGTAGCTCACCCGTTGCTTGTTCCTCTCGAAAAAGTCAAAGTAAACCTTTCCAACCGAAAGCTTCGCTTAAGCGACTACGTTCCTTTAAGGCGAAAGGCTTCGGAACAATCCCGAGTTCGCTCCAGAGCAGCTAGTGCGAGTATTGGAGTGCAGGATAGAAAAGGAGCAATTCTAAAGCGGAAGTAGATCCGACTAGACCTTTTCAACAGGGTACCCACCCTCTTTTTCTTTTTCCAGGAATGGGAGATTCCTTATCAGTCAGGGTCTCAATGGGAAAGATTGGTGGATTGTCTACTTAAGGGATGGAAGGAAGAAGGTCTTTGAAAACTAGAACAAGGTTTCTATGGAGGGTTCATCTCTAGAATCCGATCAGGAGTAAACAAACCATATCGATCTTCTGTAATGAAGACGATGTGAATCCGTTCCAAGGCCCCTTATTCAAAAACTCAAGGCGGTGGGACGATTCCTTCTGCTTAAAGGGTTGAATCCCTCCCTTTGCATCCAACCCATTGGAGAATGAAATGTTGGCCCTTTTTCAGTCCGCACGGTAAGGTTAGTCTTCTTTCAGTCTTTCTTTTTTCTATTCGTCTTGACTTTGACTGACAAGCAAGCCTGGTTGATGAATAAGAGGAGATTTTTTAGCTTTTCAGTACAAGTACGCGTCATAAGCTTTCAGTAAGGAAGCCTTTAGGCTGATTGACCATTTCCATAGTTTGACTCAAGCATTCTCCGAACCTTGGCGAGGAATCTTTCCTATCAGGCTCAAGATCCTCTTAGTCAATCCATTTGAAATGGAACTTCTAGCCACTGGGTCAACGTTAACTCCACAAAGATTTTCGAGTTAGCTTCTGCTTACCTGCAGTAAAGTCTTGGTACCAGTTACATACTTTTCTACCGGACTGATTCGTTTAAATTTCCTATCCTCCCCACCCCAAGAGCTTATCTCCTAAACTAACTGGATGACCTCCGTGCCGTGGAGGCGAAGTAAAGCTGGCAACCTCCCTTACCTTACTTTTAGTGCTTTTAGTCTCGCCAATGCCTTCAGTCGAGTTAAACTTTCCAGCTACTCTTCTTCTCTTACAGATGAAGTTAGAGATTTCGCTTTACCAAACCTTCTTCCAGAAGTCAAAGATTTGACAACCCTAGTTAGATTGTTATATTGGAATACAATATACTTAGCTAGCTGTGTTTTAGTCCCTCCTAAACCCCTTCACTCCTCTAAACTTCCTATTCTTACCTACCCGCCTTCTTATGATCTAACTGCCTTTCTTCGACTAGTGCTATCGGTGCACTCCTTGCCTTAAGCCCAGATCCGTGCTGGGCTAACCTTCTTTCCTTTCCTCTTTCCCCTTAGTCGAGCATAAACTTTATTCTTCCGGTTTCGAGAAGCATCATCTTAGAACATTGCAACGTGGGTCATATCGCAAAGCCGGAGCTTACAGCATTTACCATGAAAAGTAGGTATCGCACTTTCTCATCATTCGAAGCTATCTCCATCTGTCAAGGAGAAGGCATGGTACCTCGACCC